TTCAATAACCTAATCAACTATATATTACTATGAGTCAAAAAAACAGAAGAGGATTTCCTCGGAGATTGCAGTGGAAGTGTGTTGAATCAAGGGTAGACAGTAAACGTCTTTATTATGGGCGCTTTAGCTTGTTTCCACTTAGGAGAGGTGAAGCCGAAACTTTAGGCATTGCTATGCGAAGAGCTTTGCTTGGAGAAATAGAAGGAACATGTATCACACGCGCAAAATTCGGGAGAGTAAGAGTAACACATGAATATTCTTCCATAGCGGGTATTCAAGAATCCGTCAATGAAATTTTAATGAATTTGAAAGAAATTATATTGAAAAGCAATCTATATGGACCTTGTAGCGGGTTGATTTGGGTACAAGGTCCTAGAGATGTAACTGCTCGCGATATCATGGTAGCTCCTTATGTGGAAATCATTGATAATACACAACATATAGCTAGCTTGACGAAAAGAATTGATTTATATATGAAATTAGAAATTCAGAAAAACCGCGGTTACCAAATAAAAAGTCCAAAAAATACCTTACAAGATGGAAGTTATCCTACAGATGCTGTATTCATGCCTGTTCGAAATGCCAATTATAATATTTATTCTTATTTGGATAGGATTGCAAGAGAAGAGATAGAAGAGATACTTTTTTTTGAAATATGGACAAATGGAAGTTTAACTCCTAAAGAAGCACTTCATGAAGCTTCACGGAAGTTGGTTGATTTATTTAGTCCCTTTTTAAATACAGAAGAAGAAAACGTCCATTTAGACGAAAATCAACACAAGATTAATTTACCACTTTTTACCTTTCATGAAAACGTAGAGAAATGCAAAAAAAAAAAAATACTTTCATTTGATTTTGATTGACGAATTAGGATTGCCTCCCAGAATCTATAATTGCCTCAAAAGATAAAATTTTCCTTATACAGTATCATCGTATCGTTAACGATCTTTTGAATTATATATAATAATAAGAATCTATTTTTTTAGTTCTAAAAACCAGTGGGGGTAACAAAAATGCCACTTTTTCATAGTATTAGTAATAAAAATAAGATTAGGATTCCAAAAGTGCCTGTTGTTCTGTCAGAAGACCAAGAAGAAGAGGAAATCGACTTCGAAGAAATCGACTTCGAAGAAATCGAAATCGAAAAAGAAATGGCAATCGAAAAGGAAGAAGAAAAAGTACGTTGGATTAACTTACACAAGTTTCTTTTTGAAGCTGGGATTGTTTTTTTAAGCGAAAAGCTTAATAGGAAAAAAGGTAAAATCATATTAGGTCTTATTACTTATCTAGCGATATTACATCCTATCGGAGAGTTGCATTTGTTTCTAAACAACTGCGTTTCGGGGTGCCTACGAACAGCTGTTACAATGCACGATGCAATCCAACAGCTGCCAAGACCCGGATATACAGTAGGATGTGGAATGACTGCTTCAGTGGGATCGCTTATCCTCGTTTCAGGACACGAACGCCTAGCGCAGCCTCACGCTAGGATCTTGATTCAGAAACCTAAATTCAAATTTCCAATTAAAAGAAAGAAAAAGAATTCTGAAAAGAATTCTGAAAAGAATCCTGAAAAGAATCCTGAAAAGAATCCTGAAAAGAATCCTGAAAAGAATCCTGAAAAGAATCCTGAAAAGAATCCTGAAAAGAATCCTGAAAAGAATCCTGAAAAGAATCCTAATCCTATTAATCCTATTAATCCGAATAATCCTAAAAAGAATCCTAATAATCCTATTAAAAGATTTAATATCAGTATCGGTAAAAGGAGTAAAAGGAAAAGAAAGAATCTTAGGCGCTACTTTGATGTTCACGAGGCCAAAAAGCAGTTTGATATTCTTACTGAATACTTCCACGAGATTTTTGTAGAAAAAACAGGGCAATCCTACGATATTATACAAAAAGACCTGCAAGAAAACGTTGTGATGTCGGCAAAGGAAGCCCAAGATTATGGAATTATTGATCGTCTTACGACAGATTTCAAAATGAAATCTTTGTTAAACAAAGCTTTCTTTCCAAATCTAGATGATAATTTCGAAGAAAATCGAAATGATACTCCAGGATGGAGATAGGGGGTATTTATTTTAGATATCAAATTCATATTAGAAAAGCTGTGTTTTTTAGCAGTGTAGAGTGGGAGAGCAACTGGAATGTCCCCTTTTGTGGCTATTTTTCGGATAGTGTTTACTAATTTCTCCATAAAAGAGGTAGTGGTTTATATGACAACACTGTTTTAAGTTACTTGTGTTCTGAATTTTCTTTACGTTTTGTTGTACGCTATCTTTGGAACTGCATAAGATAAGATAGAAAATTTGTAGTCAACAAGTAATTAATTTAGCAGAATCAAAGTTAAAATACGAAGAATAGGGTTTTCTTTGGTGGCAGCGTATAATTCTATTTTGACTAATATTCTTAATTAGTAATTAAGAATATTAGTCAAAAGAGTGCATTTTTTTTGAGGGAAATTATCTATGATCTATATATTGTCGTAATATAAATAGAAGATCAAAAGTATTAATAAAAAAAATGCGCAAATCGTAGATAAAATAACTGATTAGCCCACGTCTTAGGCATCAATTTTACTTTTTATTTTATACGAAAAAAGTCGTATGGAAAAAACTGGTATGGAAAAAAAGAAAAGAAGAAAAAAAAATAAATATAAAATATGGTTAGAGACAAAACAAACCCTGAGATTGCAGGCTATTCTGATCCAACGCCAAGAACTAAAACAGGTTTTAGTTGAGGGAAAGGACGGATGGCCCCAATACTCTTTAATTCTAGAGATGTATTTAGACTATGACCTCGAATTAATTCTCGAGGAAGAGATTGTATACCATATACAGGTATTCCCGCGAAACCAGAAATGATAGTAAAAAAAGGGTCTCGGAGAACCGGGAAAGCAAGGACGAAAGACAGATCAGAAAAAGAATGCCTAAAAGAATAAGCACACGGATAAGGTCACACTAATACATTAATTTTGGATCCAAATTCGAGATTTTCCTTATACAGTATCATCATATCGTTAATGATCTTTTGAATTATATATTCTAATAATAATCTATTTTTTGAGTTCTATCCCTGGGTAGGGGATAGAACTATACAATTTTATCCCAAGGACTTTGGAGGTAACAAAAATGCCACTTAAGATTACAAATGTGACTTCTTTTGAGGATCCAGAAGAACAAGAAGAAGAAATCGACTTCGAAGAAAAAGAAATCGAAGAAGAAGAAATCGACTTCGAAGAAAAAGAAATCGAAGAAGAAGAAATCGACTTCGAAGAAAAAGAAATCGAAGAAGAAGAAATCGACTTCGAAGAAAAAGAAATCGAAGAAGAAGAAATCGACTTCGAAGAAAAAGAAATCGAAGAAGAAGAAATCGACTTCGAAGAAAAAGAAATCGAAGAAGAAGAAATCGACTTCGAAGAGGAAGAAATGGAAAAAAAGAAAAGAAGAAAAAAAAATAAATATAAAATATGGTTAGAAACAAAACAAACCCTGAGATTGCAGGCTATTCTGATCCAACGCCAAGAACTAAAACAGGTTTTAGTTGAGGGAAAGGACGGACGGCCCCAATACTCTTTAATTCTAGAGATGTATTTAGACTATGACCTCGAATTAATTCTCGAGGAAGAGATTGTATACCATATACAGGTATTCCCGCGAAACCAGAAATGATAGTAAAAAAAGGGTCTCGGAGAACCGGGAAAGCAAGGACGAAAGACAGATCAGAAAAAGAATGCCTAAAAGAATAAGCACACGGATAAGGTCACACTAATACATTAATTTTGGATCCAAATTCGAGATTTTCCTTATACAGTATCATCATATCGTTAATGATCTTTTGAATTATATATTCTAATAATAATCTATTTTTTGAGTTCTATCCCTGGGTAGGGGATAGAACTATACAATTTTATCCCAAGGACTTTGGAGGTAACAAAAATGCCACTTAAGATTACAAATGTGACTTCTTTTGAGGATCCAGAAGAACAAGAAGAAGAAATCGACTTCGAAGAAAAAGAAATCGAAGAAGAAGAAATCGACTTCGAAGAAAAAGAAATCGAAGAAGAAGAAATCGACTTCGAAGAAAAAGAAATCGAAGAAGAAGAAATCGACTTCGAAGAAAAAGAAATCGAAGAAGAAGAAATCGACTTCGAAGAAAAAGAAATCGAAGAAGAAGAAATCGACTTCGAAGAAAAAGAAATCGAAGAAGAAGAAATCGACTTCGAAGAGGAAGAAATGGAAAAAAAGAAAAGAAGAAAAAAAAATAAATATAAAATATGGTTAGAAACAAAACAAACCCTGAGATTGCAGGCTATTCTGATCCAACGCCAAGAACTAAAACAGGTTTTAGTTGAGGGAAAGGACGGACGGCCCCAATACTCTTTAATTCTAGAGATGTATTTAGACTATGACCTCGAATTAATTCTCGAGGAAGAGATTGTATACCATATACAGGTATTCCCGCGAAACCAGAAATGATAGTAAAAAAAGGGTCTCGGAGAACCGGGAAAGCAAGGACGAAAGACAGATCAGAAAAAGAATGCCTAAAAGAATAAGCACACGGATAAGGTCACACTAATACATTAATTTTGGATCCAAATTCGAGATTTTCCTTATACAGTATCATCATATCGTTAATGATCTTTTGAATTATATATTCTAATAATAATCTATTTTTTGAGTTCTATCCCTGGGTAGGGGATAGAACTATACAATTTTATCCCAAGGACTTTGGAGGTAACAAAAATGCCACTTAAGATTACAAATGTGACTTCTTTTGAGGATCCAGAAGAACAAGAAGAAGAAATCGACTTCGAAGAAAAAGAAATCGAAGAAGAAGAAATCGACTTCGAAGAAGAAGAAATCGACTTCGAAGAAGAAGAAATCGACTTCGAAGAAGAAGAAATCGAAGAAGAAGAAATCGACTTCGAAGAAGAAGAAATCGACTTCGAAGAAGAAGAAATCGACTTCGAAGAAGAAGAAATCGACTTCGAAGAAGAAGAAATCGACTTCGAAGAAGAAGAAATCGAAGAAGAAGAAATCGACTTCGAAGAAGAAGAAATCGACTTCGAAGAAGAAGAAATCGACTTCGAAGAAGAAGAAATCGAAGAAGAAGAAATCGACTTCGAAGAAAAAGAAATCGAAGAAGAAGAAATCGACTTTGAAGAAGAAGAAATCGAAGAAGAAGAAATCGACTTCGAAGAAGAAGAAATCGACTTCGAAGAAGAAGAAATCGAAGAAGAAGAAATCGACTTCGAAGAAGAAGAAATCGACTTCGAAGAAGAAGAAATCGACTTCGAAGAAGAAGAAATCGAAGAAGAAGAAATCGACTTCGAAGAAGAAGAAATCGACTTCGAAGAAGAAGAAATCGACTTCGAAGAAGAAGAAATCGAAGAAGAAGAAATCGACTTCGAAGAAAAAGAAATCGAAGAAGAAGAAATCGACTTTGAAGAAGAAGAAATCGAAGAAGAAGAAATCGACTTCGAAGAAGAAGAAATCGACTTCGAAGAAGAAGAAATCGACTTCGAAGAAGAAGAAATCGACTTCGAAGAAGAAGAAATCGACTTCGAAGAAGAAGAAATCGACTTCGAAGAAGAAGAAATCGACTTCGAAGAAGAAGAAATCGACTTCGAAGAAGAAGAAATCGACTTCGAAGAAGAAGAAATCGAAGAAGAAGAAATCGAAGAAGAAGAAATCGACTTCGAAGAAGAAGAAATCGAAGAAGAAGAAATCGACTTCGAAGAGGAAGAAATGGAAAAAAAGAAAAGAAGAAAAAAAAATAAATATAAAATATGGTTAGAGACAAAACAAACCCTGAGATTGCAGGCTATTCTGATCCAACGCCAAGAACTAAAACAGGTTTTTGTTGAGGGAAAGGACGGATGGCCCCAATACTCTTTAATTCTAGAGATGTATTTAGACTATGCCTCGAATTAATTCTCGAGGAAGAGATTGTATACCATATACAGGTATTCCCGCGAAACCAGAAATGATAGTAAAAAAAGGGTCTCGGAGAACCGGGAAAGCAAGGACGAAAGACAGATCAGAAAAAGAATGCCTAAAAGAATAAGCACACGGATAAGGTCACACTAATACATTAATTTTGGATCCAAATTCGAGATTTTCCTTATACAGTATCATCGTATCGTTAACCATTTTTTTTGTTCTATCCCTGGGTAGGGGATAGAACTATACAATTTTATCCCAAGGACCGTGGAGGTAACAAAAATGCCACTTAAGATTACAAATGTGACTTCTTTTGAGGATCCAGAAGAACAAGAAGAAGAAATCGACTTCGAAGAGGAAGAAATCGACTTCGAAGAGGAAGAAATCGACTTCGAAGAGGAAGAAATCTACTTCGAAGAGGAAGAAATCGACTTCGAAGAAGAAAAAGAATATTGGATTAAGTTAGGCAGTATGCTTTTGTACAAAAGGGTTCTTTTTTTAAGAAAAGTGACTAGGAAAAGGGGATATTTGATAACATCTATTATTTTCCATCTGACTATGAAAGATTATACCCAACCTGTAAATTTGCTTCTAAACAATTGCGTTGCCGGACACCCAGCAACTGCAATTGTAGTACAAGAGGCAATCCAAGGGATGCCAACAAACATAAATACAATAGTATGTGGAATGACTGCTTCAGTGGGATCTTTTATCCTACTTTCAGGAGACATGCGCCTAGCAGAGCCTCGCGCTAGGGTGCTGATTCAGAGACCTAAATTTCGAATGAAAAGGAAAAGGAAAAAGAGGTATGATGAGTTACGTAAGTTTGAGTTCGTGTGTCAGAAGCAGAAGGACATGAACGCGCTTTGTCGTATTGAGGACTACATCTGCAAGATTTATGTAGAAAAAACGGGGCAATCCTACGATATTATACAACAAGACCTGAAGAGAACGCGGTTGATGTCAGCAAAAGAAGCCCAACATTATGGAATTATTGATCGTATTATGACGGTGGATAATATTCTCTTACTAGAAGAAAATCTAGTTCCAGTGGGTATTGAGTTTACTTCTTTATTTATTAATTAAATCTTTGTCAAAGTTCGACAAAAATCTAGATGCTAATCTAGAAGAAAATTTAGATTTTCTTCTAGATGAAAATCCGTAAGAAAATCGGATTCCCATGGGTTTTGAGTTTCCTTCTTTGTTTATTAAATCTTTGTTATATTTCAACAAAAATCTAGACGATAATCCAGATGGAGATAATACAGGAGACCAATAAAAAAATTCTACTGGCAAGGCTTATTTTTTTAGTAACCTGGAGTGCCAAAGCGTGCGCACTGTCCCCTTTAAGTGGCTATTTTTCTATTGATTTTTACTTCGACCCCCTCAAAAAAAAATATATATTTTTTAACTGAATTTTGTTATCGTGCGGAACTGCATAAGATAAGATAGAAATTTGTAGTCAACAAGTAATTGGTTTATCAGAATCAAAGTAAAAATACGAAGAATAGGGTTTTCTTTGGTGGCAGCGGATAATTCTATTTTGACTAATATTCTTAATTATTAATTAAAAATATTAGTCAAAAGAGTGCATTTTTTTTGCGGGAAATTGGGCAAATAAAACGAATTTCATCTTTCATGGACATTGCTAAGATCTTTCCATTTAGCAGCACCTTAGGATGGCATAGCCTTAAAGTGAAGGAAGTGAAAGGCGAGGTTCAAATGAATTTCGTATCATTGGTTGAAAGGCTTGATGTTATGTTGCCTTTAAGGCAACCTAAGAACCTTCTCGTTCCACTTGACAACTCATCATTTTTCAGATAGTATCTTTGAAAAAAGCAAAATAGTGTGGTCGGGAAAGTTAGAGCATATACAAATTGAAATATTAATATACAAATTCAATATCTAGAATCTATGGAAACCCATTATTCAATTAAAATAAAATAATTGAAAAAGAAATGAAAATGACAGTAGTACAGCTTAAACCCCCTTATTTCGGTTTCGATGACAGCGTATTCATCAAGCCGTCGTCGTGTGTAGCGAGTAAAGCAATAAGGTTTCTGTTAGTGCTATACTTTGTCGTTCATAGTAAGGTTTAGAAGATAATCCGAATCGAATAATTCAAAAAAATCTTATAATAATATTGTATAATATATACAATATTATTTATTATACGAACATTCTATTCTCTTCATTTTGTCTTAATTCTATAGGGTTCAATAATCGATTAAATACATTATTCTAAATAAATACATATTTGTAAAAAAAGGGGGTTTATGGTAAAAAATTCATTTATTTCCGTTATTTCACAAAAAGAAAAGGAAGAAAACCAGGGATCTGTTGAATTTCAAGTATTCCGTTTTACCAATAAGATACGAAGACTTTCCTTACATCTGGAATTGCACAAAAAGGACTATTTATCTCAGAATTTCTCTCTGAGAGGTCTGCGAAAATTTGTATCAAAACGTCTAAAAAAAATAGTAAAGGGGTAATGTACCATGAATGGAATCAAATATGCAGTATTTACAAACAAAAGTATTCGGTTATTCGAGAAAAATAATAATACTATTCATGTCAAATCAGGATTAACTAATATATTATATATAAATAAAAAAAACTATTACACTAAAATAGAAAGGGGGTCGTAAATATGGGAATAAGAGCATTTATTTATAAACTACTTAACAGAATATTGAATTCTGTTATGGGGTCCGGACTTTTTTGTGGATTTATAACCGCATCCACCGTAGGTCTCGGATATTTCTTCGTTGTATCCAGCTTCTTCAAAAAAGACATTCAGAAACGGGTAGCAGCAATGACTGGTTTTCTTATGGGACAGTTCGTGATGTTCACATCGATCTATGATGGGCCGCTACATCAAGTATTAGTTCAACCTCATAACCTAATTATGCTATTTCTAAGCTCGTTTTTCGTTCAGCTCTTCTGGACCAATCTAAAAACTTTGCGCAACACGGAGTTTTTGCATCCTGAAGATGCTATTATCATTAAAAGAAGGCGCGTTCTCCGCCTTCAATTGGAATTTATGCTGAATTTCTTTGTGCAATTATGCAACCCCTACCTTGAACCTGATTCAATGGTACCCAGATTAGTCAGCATTTTTCTCTACAACAACGAAAATAAGATCTTATTTGTAATATATAGTTTAGTTGGTTGGTTAATTGGTCACGTTTTCTTCATGATTTTGTTTATGAAATTGTTAAAATTCATAATAGATTGGGTACGTAATAATTTTTTTGAATCTTAAATTAAATAAGTGAAATAGAGAAAGCTTTCTCTATTTCACTTATTCGACTGGATCTTACGGAGCCTGCTCATGTACGACATGATTTGGATCTGATCATAGAAAAGATTCTCTTCAAGTGAACCAGCCTATATCCTTTGTATGGCGCTTGCACGGTGGTTGGAACAAAGACACATTTGATTGTTAATTCCAATGTGGCAGATAGATGCCTTTATCTATCTGCACGGACGAATCAATCGTTCAAGTCATAATCAAAAAATGAAATTCTGAAAAACCCTTTGCTTGGTTATATTCTTTTTCTACGAGATGGCGGAAATTCCTTCTACCGACCGCATTCTTAGTCATAGTATGTAGATTGGGAAGAAGACTATTTGAATTTAAACCTTCTTTGTTTTTTTTACCAAAAATTGGGGTGGTGTGACTATGTAACTCGTGTCAGATTTAAATGACATAAAATGTATTAATAGTTTTTTATTACGATAGAATAAAATTCGACTAGATACTAAACATAAATAAGCGGAAAATAGAAAGGATAAATATGGGGAACAAATAATTTTAGGAGGGATTATTCGTCTTCCTAGTCTTCCGCATAAGAAAAGGAATTTGCCACATCCCTTTCTTGTGTCGAGATAATAACGATTCCAGATTCCCTTTGGGAAATATTCCCATTCTTAGTTTCTATTTTTTCCAGATGTATTAGAATATTATATAATATATATAATATAAAACTAGTGGACAAACAAAAAAAGATAGGGAAATTATTTAAGTAAACAGAACTTCTTCACTGAAGTTC